CCTCATTCTGTGCTTGGACTTTCTTTCTTGTACCCGGAACACTTCACACAAACCCAATCCCTGAATCAAAATAAATCCACTGGCATATGGGCGCATACCTTGAATCTAGCCCGAACTGAGGACGTTGGAGCCCGAGCGGGATGGTCCCCTCTTCGCTGTTCTATCGGAATTGGAACCAGAACCCCGTTCTAAAATCTGGGGATTGGCTCACGTTTTCACTAATCAAGATCCATTTCGAGCCCGAAATCGGTAACTCGCGGATAATGCCCAGTGCGGCGAAGGAAAGGCAATCCTCCGAGCAACTTCTTTCTATCTGTACTGTATAAGTGATTTATGAGAGCTGCGGCTGCGGAGGGATCGTACGGAGCTGCCTATGCCCGGTTTGTTTTGCCGAAAAGTCAAACAAAGGGTCATTTTCCCTCTCGCTTGTGCCTCCGCCCTTCTGAATGCCTGAATGCCGGATCGTGAGGATCTTACTTTATCGAAGCCAAACCTGGAGAAAAATAGACTCTCTCCCTACCTGAGTCAACTTGCTTACTAGCCGCCCTGCCAGCTTTCAACAGCCGATTGGGAGTAGTTGCTTTCCTACATGGACATATTAAGCACCGTAGTACGCTCTTCTTTCTTTTTTTTCCTGGATAAGGTTGGAAACGGTTGACGAGACTCTTACTGGCGGGCCGGAGACAGAGATATCGAAAGCGTGCAGTGATGAGGTATACTTAGTTGACTAAACCCCTGTTCGGATGCCTGAACTGCTGTTAACTAGAAAGAGAATGACCTATCAGGTTTGAAAGCAGAGCATTTCGTTGACCGATCAAAGCCTATTTTTAATTTCAAGTTCTCAAATATAAATTCTTGAAAAGGCCAATTTGCATGGTAAGAATTATCATTTCTTCTATATGCAACGAAAAAATTGATCTTTCTCAAATGCCTTTTTTGGTTTAGAACCCAGCCGTATAATCGAAATTGGATCGATTGGCCTGAACCCTACTTCTGTTTCACTGCTCGGGTTATCCTGAAGCTACTAACCTTTCCCCTTCGACTGAAAGACAGAATTGTTTCACCGCGCTCTACTGTCTTACGGAGAAGGATGGCCTCCTCTGTTCAGTCTTCTTCGCCAAGTAAGAACTTCTATAATAGAATAAGGTGAGCCCATGACTTTTACTTATAAGATTCGGATTTCTAATAAATATCAAAGTAAGCAACCTTTTCTAAGAGGCGGTGGCTTCCTAGCGGACTGATACCGTACTCACCGACCGAAAGAACAAGGATGAAAAGCCACTAGAACACTGAAGCTTTCAAGCCCTAAGAAAGAGTCCCATTCAAGCTCCTGCTCCTAGATAATTTTGGTAGTACTCGATTGCCTTTCCTTCTTCTTCCCACTAAACGAATCCCCGTGCTTGAGTAGAAGTGGCTTCCTATCTTCGCCCTCTAGCGTTCAATCTCCACTTTCATTTTCCCGGCTTTTTTGATTGAAATGGTCTTTTCACTCGTAAACTCGTTCTTCTTTTCAAAGAAATCCGTTTTCCCGGGCTTTTCAGCTGAAAGTCCATTTCCGCTAATGAGATCATTGCTTTTTTGAAAAAAAAAAGTTTGTTTTACCTAGCTGTCAAAGTGATCATTTTCCGCAAATCGCTCTCTTTCTCATCGAGTCTTATAGAAGATCTCGCCATGCAGCTGACGCCAGCATGTCAATAAGTTGCATGAGCCTATGAGTGGAAAGACTAAAGTTGACACTTCCTACGTCTTGACATTACAGGTCACCCCCTCTCCTCTGGACTTATCCCCTCCCTCGCCCATGCTGCTTGGTTGCGAGTTTTTGTAGCAGTAGGCACTTTTGGACATGTGTAGTTTGCTTTGTGATTCACCCTACCTACTAACAAATAACACCATTATTGTGCGAGGTCGAGAGACATAGTAGCCTTCCTTAGCGGTACAATCCTCCCACACCGACGCCCTAGCCCAGACGCAATGGCTGTAGTTTGAAGACTAATTAGGGCTTGAGTACCTGAACACATGACCTCCGTCTGAACCTTCTTATATATTATATAAATAAGCCCACAGTCGAGACGACTAACTACTATTGCGCCTCTTTCTGGTCAATCAATCCATCCGGGAGCCGAGAGGGCTATTCATAGTAAGAACAACGTCAAGGAAGGGCGTGAAGACGGGGGTCAGGCTTGTGCTAATAACCGCTTGGGCTTGTGTCCTAGTCCGCTACATGGGTATCATTTAGAGCTCATAACATAACACTTTATTTTTATTAGTGACAGTCTCAGTGTGTGTGCTACCTAAGTGAGATTTTGCCTCATATATATAAGACTGGTATACAAAAGAAGAAGATTCCGTCTCCCTTGACCCAAGCAAGCCCACAGATAAGCCCATCCATGATCAATGCCTCTTACAGACAGGCGCTCACTTCGAGACTTCGATCGTGGCCCCTTTTCACTCCTCGAAACGAAAGCGCTATAAGTTCAGATTCTGACTCCGCAAAAGCTGC